TCTGTTCCTTTACCCAAGAAAAAGTATTTCTATTTTGCATGTCCAATCATGGATCTCGGAATTTCTACAATAAATTAGATAGGGAACTAGTAAAGTTCCCTATGCACGAGTCTGTCATTGTACTGGAATAGTTGTACTGTAATATAGGACGAATACCTTGAACTGGTAGAAATAAAATATAAAGAATTAAGTAAGATTCAAAATGGTTTCTTTATAAAGGAAGAAAGATTCTGATTTATTTGATTGATATCAGGAGATCAAATGAGTTCTTCATTCATTCATTGAATGATAAATGACTACAAGCGAAGGAGATACACGATTTAAATAATGGAAAATCCAATATTTCACAATTGTATCTAGAATAACTGGAAAAGTGGAAACAAGACCAGATATAATTTGATCGTTATGAGCCAATCCAAAATCGTTGTAGAACGAACCAATTATTAGTTCCCAACCATGAGTCGAGTGAAATCCAATCCATAAATCAGTAACTAAAAGAATCGAAAAAGCTTTTATTGTGTCACTTAAGTTATAGAGGAATTCCTGAACCCAAGAATTAAGAATGACAAGTTCCTCATTACCCAAAATAAAATAACCACTTAGAATAGCGAAAGAGATTATATTTGTCGAGAAATGCAAAATGATATGGAGATGATATTCATTGTGTGTTTTGACCAATTGTATCGTTTCCTTGTGTATTCCTATACGAAGTTTTTGTATATGTGTCTCCGGGTACTCCTTTATCATTTCGTCCAACAGAAAGAGTTCTTCTAATTCTATGAATCTTTCTAGAACGTTTTTCTCTTGAATGATATTCAAGAGAGTTTTGGATTGCCCGGTATTCCACCAATTTGTAACCCAAAGTTCCAGACATTTATTAAATGAGAGAGAGACCCACCAGGGCAAAAATACTATAGATACAAGATATGGGAAAGAAGGCAATGCTTTCTTTTTTTTCATTTTTTATCTGTGAATTGAATCGTTAATGAACCTGCTTCATTCGTTGACTCTATATGATATTTCTCTGAAGCACGAGTTCTATAACAAGGTATTGAACCTATGGGTCTATTCATTCCAATTTTTGTGTCAAAATTGAGTTTAGTTCTTGGATCTAGAAGGAATATAGAAATGGGATAAGGGTTCGCCCTTTTCGGATAAAAATGCAAAATCAATATTATTCCTAGATATCTCAATTGGGCAAATTCAAATGGGCAAATTCGAAGCAATTTCATCTTCATTTGTTCCTTTCTATGAATACTCGAAAACCCACTTAAAATAACGAATCGGATTTAGAAATGAAAACCCCCCTCAGTTAATTATTTCGAAATGTTTCACCGTCTAGCCACAACCAAGGAAAAAAAGGTATCATCAAAATTTTGGGCCTAAAAAGATGAGATGAATTCTGTATTACGAAATAAATGTTCGGATATATTTGATGAATCCCTACTTATTATATTAGCCTTAGATTAGCCTTTTTTCTAGTAGAAATTTTCTAGTAGAAAAGAATTGAGTTGGGATCCATACGCATACGAAATACTTTTGGTATACAAATGGTATACAAAAATTTCTTCTTTTCTTAATTTTCTTCTTTATTATAGTATAGTTTATTATAGTTATTCCATATATGCCCTCCTGCTTTTTTGTTTTATTCTATGGGAGTCGCCACGACAAAGGAAGGAGGAAATAGAATAATCTAACATGTTTTGTTCGAATGAACATTCCAAAATTCAATTGTATTAAAAAAGGAATTAGCAAGTTCCTTCCCCCATGCCGAGAAAACATTTATTCTTTATTGTGTTCAATTCATTTCAAAATACTTCAATTGGTACGCCCAAGAAATAGGCCAATTCGGCAGCTTTTTGTTCAATTTCTCGTGGAGTAAAATTCTCATCAGTACGAGTCAAGGGAATGGCCCCTTGACCTCTGATTTCCATATAAAGGACACGACGAGGATAAAGACCCTCTTTAACCTCAATTCTGATTGATTGGATATCTCTCATAAGGAAGCGAAGGAAGATGCGACGATTTATTCCAGGAAATCCCCAACGAAAAATGCACACAATTCCTTCTTTTCTATCGAATCGGTCATAACCACTACCTACATTCCACAAAATTGTGCACCACAAATAGGAGCTAACGAATAGACCTGCGATCCCGTAAAAAGACATCACGATTCCTTGCGGAAAAAAAATAATTTGCTGAGATGGAAATATGGATATCAGATTCCTACCAAGATAACTGGAAGTTCCAACCGCTAAGAATCCTAGTGAACCTAAAAAAAGGATACAGGCCCAGCAAAAATTACTTGTTTTTCGAGACCCCCTTATAAGTTCTATCCATATATGTTCTGATCGCCAATTCATACTATACTAGATCCAGTTGCATTCGATTGGAATTGAGAGAATAACCCAAATTTGACTTTACCTTTCTTGATCCCGAAGTAACTTTCATCAACTAGCACTATTCTGATGTGGAGTAATTGGTTAGATACATTGACTTTCTATTTAAAATATTTACTGATCCGTTTTTAACCAGCTATACCCTGCATATATATATATATATATACATGCATTTATGCAGATATCATGTATCCGCATACATAACAGTTCTTTCATTTGTGTGTGGAAAGAGCCACATATCGTACCATATTGCACTAAAAAAATATCTGTATTATGATACAGTGTTGAAATAAATTGATAAGATTTGGTCCCATTGGATCTAGACAATCTTATTTTTTTGGACATGAAGAGATAAAGAAGCCATTGCAATTGCCGGAAATACTAGGCCCACTAAAGGCACAAAAATAGAGGGTAAGTTGAGATCTGTCATAGAATGGGTGCCTCGATTTAATATTTGTATCTATATATTTGTATCTATTAGAAAGATATCTTATGATATGATAAGTATATCTATTATAAGTAATATTAGGTAATATTGACTATTGTATTTTATATAATATTATACTACTAAGTATATATAAACAATTAAGTATATATAAATATATAATTTCTAAATAATATATTTATATTAAAATAGAAATTAAAAATATAAAAATAATATTAAAATATTAAATTTAAAGAAAAAAAAAGGATAGATAATAAGTGCAAAAATGTAGAACTAAATTAAGTGTACTTATTCATCTTTCTACACGAATATAAATAGGGTAATCTTCTTTTACAAATTTTATTATTCTTCTTCTCCCATCCTTATGTTCTTTCTATCTTTCTTTCTAATCTAATAAGGAGTTTTTTATTTAAAAGTGGTTTTCTTATGAAAATGAAGTTCATTATGAATTCGCGACTCTAAATAATACGATCCAACAAACAGGGATTCATAGTAAAAATGCGATAGATGTAGAAATTATTTTATTTCATTTCCATATTTGATATTTCTTTTTATTTTCCCAAGTTCGAATTCCTCGGAAAGATAAATTCACTTTTTTATTTTATCCTGTTGATAGAGGTTCATAATACCTAATCATGAATAGGGATAAGATAAAAAATGGATCCGGATCTGGAAGAAAAAAAATTATCCGAAACTTCTGACTCTTACTAGAATTTGGACCCGAAAAAGAGAACAAAAATAAAGTCAATTTAAATTGAAAATTTCAATTAAATAAAGTCAAAGTTTTTGTTTCTCGATAGATCCTTTCGATGGATGGTGGAACACCTTTTTTTTCTTCTTATTCGATATATTATGGGTAATTAACTAACCTATTTATTACTATACTGAATGCAATGAGTTAAAATAAGTAATAAGGTAGTATCAGGTCGTTTGCTCCAAAAAAATGGAATTGAAGCTATTTTCAAATCCAATTCTTTTATTCCAAAATTAATTAAAATAGAATTTCATCTTCGAATGAAGTTACACGACACAGTTCTTATTACTATTACTTTACTCAACTCAAAAATTGCACAATGAATCTGTTGATTCGGAATCACAGGATCGGTCGATGTCACATCTGATGAATCAATTTTTTTCTACCTATGTTATGTCACTTTATCTTTTTTTTAGTATTATCTATAATGACCAATGAATCATGAATTTTCCATTGGAACTAAACTAATTCTCTTAATTGGTTTTTATTACCCTCGTATCTGGGAAAAATGGAAACTTAGGTAAGTGTTTTATCAACATATGTAGAAAAAAAAAACATATCTAATAAAGCCCTTTCATGCTTACTATAACTAGTTATTTCGGTTTTCTACTGGCTGCTTTAACTATAACCCCAGCTCTATTTATTGGTTTGAACAAGATACGACTTATTTGAAAATGAATTGAATAAATAATTCAGAAAAATATTTCTCGGGAATTCCAGATATTCTATGGTTCTTTCCCGCACCAATTGCCAATTTTTTTTCTTGGTCATTGAGATTCACGGATAATTCAGATTAATATTTAGGGATAGATCTTACCCCCCTTTTTTATTCCCTCAAACAAACCGAAATGATTGAAGTTTTTCTATTTGGAATCGTCTTAGGTCTAATTCCTATTACTTTGGCAGGATTATTTGTGACTGCATATTTACAATACAGACGTGGTGATCAGTTGGACCTTTGATTGAGTAACATTTCTTTTTTTGATTGACCTCCTACAGGGAGGAGGTCAAATTCCAGTTGCAATTCAACTTTGTTTTGTTAAGTTATTTTATTGTGATTCGACATACATAAGATAGACGGAATCACGCTCTGTAGGATTTGAACCTACGACATCAGGTTTTGGAGACCCGCGTTCTACCGAACTGAACTAAGAGCGCTTTCAAAGAAATTTTTTTTTTCACTTAACTTCTAACACATCTCGCATAAATATAGTATCCAAAAATGAAAGATTATGCCCCATTTTAGTCGATCTCAATTAATCTCTCGTTACTGCCCATAGGAGAAGTAATAGGTAGGGATGACAGGATTTGAACCCGTGACATTTTGTACCCAAAACAAACGCGCTACCAAGCTGCGCTACATCCCTTTTAAAAATTGTTGTACAGTGTCATTGTACAAAAT